GACTTTTGATATAATCAACATGCTCTTTTATTAATTATTAAAATTCATTATTCTTTTATTTTTATTAATATATTTTAATTATTTTATTTTTGATTTATATTTTAATATTTATATTGATATTTATTTATATTGATATTTAATATTTATATTGATATATTGATTTTTTTATTTATTTATTTTTAATTTTTAAATATCTTTTTTTTATAATAATTACAAAAAAAAAAAGGTATATGCGTGAGACAAAATCAATCGATTAATTAATCTATTTCATTCAAATACTATAAATATATCATAGTCTCGTCTTATAATACTTCGGGTGCTAATGAAACTATTTTAGTGAAATTTAACTGTCTCAATTCTCGAGCGATCGCACCAAAAATTCGAGTTCCTTTTGGATTTCCTTCTTGATCAATGACAACTGCAGCATTATCATCATATTGTATTATCATACCGTTGTTACGTTTGAGTTCTTTACAAGTACGTACAATTACAGCTCTGATCACTTCTGATTTTTCTAACGGTGTATTTGGTACCGCTTTCTTGATTACAGCAACAATAACGTCACCAATATAGGCATATCGTCGATTACTAGTTCCTATGATTCGAATACACATCAATTCGCGGGCCCCGCTGTTATCGGCTACATTCAAATGGGTTTGAGGTTGAATCATATCATTTTTTTTTTCTCTGTTCTTTCAGTGCAAAGGGCGAAGTAAAAAAAAAAAAAAGAAATATTATGTATCAAAAAAAAAAAAAAAAAAAAAGAAACCTACAATTGCAATTGTTTTTTTTTTTATCCCAAAGACCTCTTTCCTTTGGTTTTAATTATTTATTATGCCAAAATACTGAATCGAGTTCGTATAGGCATTTTGGATGCTGCTATTGCAATAGCTTTTCTGGCTATATTTTCTGTGACTCCGCCCATTTCATAAAGTATTCTACCCGGTTTAACGACAGCTACCCAATATTGGGGAGATCCTTTTCCTGACCCCATACGTGTTTCTGTAGGTCTTACTGTAACCGGCTTGTCTGGAAATATGCGTACCCAGATTTTTCCACCGCGGCGGGCATTTCGTGACATTGCTCGCCTCCCTGCTTCTATTTGTCTAGATGTGATCCAAGCGGGTTCAAGTGCTTGAAGAGCATATCTACCGAAGCAAATATGATTACCCCGAGAGGATATTCCTTTCATTCTTCCTCTATGTTGTTTACGGAATCTGGTTTTTTTGGGGTTATAGTTGATGGTTTTTTCTCAATTCCATCTCTACTACAGAACCGTACATGAGATTTTCACCTCATACGGCTCCTCGCGAATGAAACGATTAAAATAGAATATAAATATACATGGATTTCATGAATAATATATCGAATCGTGGTGGGACTTTTTGAGATTTCATCTAATCTATTGGTTTATTGAAAATTTGTATATCTTGTTTTGATATATAAATAAACAAGTATTCTTTGTTACAAATATTCTTTTTCTATTATAGACAATTCTTGTTATCTAGATATAAATAGATAATTATAATGTTGTTTTCTTATGTTATCTTATGTTATAAGGTTCTAACGAATCCTTATTTTGTTTTTCCTTTTATTACCATATCGGATTGGCCCCTATTTAGAAATCCAATAAAATCCAAATTTTCGCGGGCGAATATTTACTCTTTCATTATCTATTTCAGATGTAGGGTTAGCCCATGACTCCTCAGAACATGATTCCTCAGAATAAATGGATTGGTTTTTGGTTCCTTCCGCCATCCCACCTAATGAATCATTAAGATTTGTTTTTAATAAGATCTTAGGCATTCACGGGTTCCGTCGTTCCCATCGCTTCTCGCTTAATGGTTAGGTCTCAATTGTACAATGGAGCCTCTAATTCCAATTCCATTTTGTTTTTTCTTTAGTCAACCTTCTCAGTTTTTAGTGACTCGAGGCTCTTGATTTGTTTGTTCGATCAATATAGTTATCTAATTATGGATTAATTACTATTGATGCTTTATTACACTACCGTTTATGACATGACTCATAGACCTTACATATTAGAATTCTATATCATTGATATTATTTTTCTCTCTTTCTTTCACCCTTTCAGTTATCCATATATTCTTATTGCTTCACAACTCATAATCCGATTCGTTTTTCTTTTTTTTTTTTTTTTATGCAATATTTCAGTTGGTATAATGATATCGCCAATATATTATATCTTTACTTATATCTTGACTGGTTCTTTAGATCCAGATAATGCGAAGCGATGAGTTGGTTATTAGTTCAGTTCTATAGTTATTAATTAATTAATTAGTTATTAATTAATTAATTAATACTACTACGAGTTGGTTTATTTTTTTGTTGAATTCTAACCATTCTAAAAAAAATAAACCAACGCAACGAGTCGCACACTAAGCATAGCAATTATATCAATATCAAATGATTAATCTAATTTTTATTCAATCTTATAAAATTTATTTAATAGAATAAGAATAGAAGAATTTTAAATTTTTTG